TCGTGCTAAAGATTCAATTCAAAACCCATTTGATTTTCTACCTTTTTTCTAATTAGAAAGAGATCAAATGAAATAAACCCAACGGATTTAAAATACATTTTTAGGTTCAGGTTCATCAATTAGGGAATGCTTCTCTAGAAAGTAGCATATCCTTTTTATATCTTCTATGCGAAGGTTAATTCTCATTCTCACAAGATCCACCATCAATTAGTAGGGAATGGTTCTCTAGAAAGCGGAATATCCTTTCTATATCTTCTATGCGAAGGTTAATTCTCATTCTCACAAGATCCATGTAAGTGAGATTAAAAAGATCCCCCAATGTATGTATATAGTACCTTTTTAGACACACATACGTCCTGCGAGTGAATCCTAATTGATCAATAAAAATATAATTCAATCCCTCTTTTTTATTCTTTTTTATAAAATTCTGTAATTTCTCACTAAGGATAAAAAAGTCGGGCGTAGCAAAAATAAACTTGCCTTGAGACTCGTTTTGCTTGTCTTCTTCCCCATAATTTAGATCCCGTTCTTCCCAAAAAAATGGATCCTTTTCTTTCGCATCTAGAAAAGGAATAAATAACTCAATCAAATTACGAGAGGCTTCCAAAAGTGCTTCTCGCGGAGTTAAACTCCCATCCGTAACTATTTCGAAAAAAAGTATCTCTTGGTTTTCATTGCCATACGAATGAATACTATGATTCACATTTCGAACAGGCATAAAAACAGCATCTATAGGATAACTTCCATCTTTATCGTTTTTCGCGGTTCTCATACGATATCCGCGACTCCTCTCGATTTGCAATTCAATACGCAAATCAATTGGTTTTGTCAGGTTAGCTATATGCTGCGCAGTATCAACTATTTCCACAGTTGGTGGTAATAAGATATCTTGAGCAGTTACACATCCAGGACCCCTGGCGCAAATGGATGCGTTGTGAATTCCATACAGGTCGCTTCTCAATACAATTTCTCTCAAATTCATTAAAATTTCATGGACTGATTCTTCAATACCGAATATTGTAGAATATTCGTGTGGTGCGTTTTCGAATTTTGCACGCGTGATACGCGTTCCTTCTACTTCTCCAAGTAAAGCTCTTCGCAGCGCGATACCTATCGTTTCTGCTTGGCCTTTCATAAGTGGGGACAAAATGAAACGGCCATAATGAAATCGCTTGCCGTCTGTTTTCAATTCAATACAATCCCACCCCGGTGTCTTTCGAGTCATAGTAATTACAGGTAATTACCAATTCTAATATCTAATATGAATATTGCTTTGATGCGGAAACGTAAAATTTATTACGGACTAAGGTAAGGTACTAAAACTAAATAAGGTTTTCGTTTGAAATCTGCTCAACAATTATCCCTACACGCGTCTTTTTTTAGGAGGTCTGCATCCATTATGTGGAATAGGGGTTACGTCACGTATGCTACTTAATCGTATACCACTTTTACGAATAGCTCGTAATGCTGCATCTCTTCCGAGACCAGCACCCTTTAGCATGACTTCTGCTCGTTTCAGACCCTGATCCACTACTGTACGAATAGCATCTCCTGTTGCGGTTTGGGCAGCAAACGGTGTCCCTTTTCTTGGTCCTCTGAATCTACAAGTACCGGCGGAGGACCAATAAACCACCCGACCAAGCGCATCTGTAACGGTTATAATAGTATTGTTGAAACCCGCTTGAATATGAATAACTCCTTTTGGTATTCTACGTCCACTCTTACGTGAACCAATACGCCCTCGCCCCCTCCTACGTGAACCAAAAGGACCATATCTCGGTCTAACTCTAATTTGTCGAACCTTTGACATACTTTCTCATCTCATAAATACAAGTCAAAGATCCACATACGGATATATCCATTTCATATCAAAACGGATCTTTTATTTGTGCATCGGGTCCTTTATTTTATTTGTGCGTCGGGCGTCGGGTCCTTTAGAAAAATCCCTTTTTCTTTTTATAGAGATTACCTTTGTTTCTGTTTATGTCTCGGGTTGACACAAATGACTACAATCCGTTTCTTCCTACGGAGCAGTAGGCATTTTTCACAGATTTTACGAACAGAAGCCCTTATTTTCATCTTCTTTATTCCTTACCTTAATTCCGAATGTACTCCTTGTAAGAAAATAAGTCTCTTGCAGTTTTGAGCCTCGAATTGTATTTCCACGAAGGAATGTTTAAAAGGTCACCCACACCTAATTGTTCGAATCTTTATCTTTCTCTTTTTTATCTTTCTCTTTTTTATCTTTCTCTTTTTTATCTTTCTCTTTATCTTTCTTGGGAAGTCTATAAGTTATACGTCCCCTCTTTGAATCATAAGGACTCACCTCGACTAGAACTCTATCTCCTGGTAGTATCCGTATAAAACTTCGTCGGATCTTCCCCGAAATATAACCGATAATCATATCTTCCTCTTCATTATCTAAACGAATTCGGAACATACCATTTCGAAGTGATTCAGTAATTAAACCCTCATAAATCCTTTTTCTTTCTTTTTCTTCTTTTTCTGTCATTTCGGCTAACCTCCTCTTTTGAGGTAAAAATGAATATTCATTTAAATAAAGAAAAATAATTAGTTATTATTAGTTAAAAGTATTTCTTGAATAAAGTTAAAAGTATTTCTTGAATAAAGTCAAGGGTTCATAGCCCTTGACTCCTTTCCTCTCTTTTTTCATAACCATCTTTCCTCTCTTTTCCTCTCTCTTTTTTTTCATAGCCATCTTTATCTTTCCTCTTAATTATCATCTTTCCGGTAAAAGCGAAGGATTTCTTGAATAAAGTCAAGGGTTCATAGCCCTTGACTCCTCTCCTCTCTTTTTTTTCATAGCCATCTTTACTCTTCATTATTTTCATCTTCATCTCTTCATTCTTTTCCTCTTCATTATGTCTTATAGCTTCATTATGTCTTATAGATGGCAGATAGATATTCTATTATCTATCTATAAGATAGTCAAGGGTTAATAACCCTTGACTCCTCTCTTTTTTTTTCATAGCCATCTTTACTCTTCATTATTTTCATCTTCATCTCTTCATTATTTTCCTCTTCATTATGTCTTATAGCTTCATTATGTCTTATAGATGGCAGATAGATATTCTATTATCTACCTATAAGAAAGTCAAGGGTTTATAGCCTCTCCTCTCTTTTTTTTTCATAGCCATCTTTTCTCTTCATTATCGTCACCGTCTTATAGATATAGAACCTATATCTATAAGAAAGGAAAGTCAAGGGTTTATAACCCTTGACTCCTCTCTTTTACTCTCTTTTTTTTTCATAGCCATCTTTACTCTTCATTGATTTTCAGTTTCATCTCTTCATTATTTTCCTCTTCATTATGTCTTATATCTTCATTATGTCTTATAGATGGTAGATAGATATTATATTATCTACCTATAAGAAAGTCAAGGGTTTATCGCCCTTATAGATGGTAGATAGATATTTTATTATCTACCTATAAGAAAGTCAAGAGTTTATCGCCTCTCCTCTCTTTTTTTTCATAGCCATCTTTACTCTTCATTATCGTCATCGTCTTATAGATATAGGTTCTATATCTATAAGAAAGGAAAGTCAAGGGTTTATAGCCTCTCCTCTCTTTTTTTTCATAGCCATCTTTCCTCTTCATTATTTTCCTCTTCATTATGTCTTATAGCTTCATTATGTCTTATAGATGGTAGATAGATATTCTATTATCTATCTATAAGAAAGTTAAGGGTTCGGTTCATAGCCCTTGACTCCTCTCTTTTTTCATAAATAAGAAATGGACGAATTTGCGGATCTTATTCGGTCGGATACCAGAGAGATCACCATATATAACACAAAACCTCCCCTCCAATTCCTTCTAGTCTAGCTTCTCGATCTGTCATTATACCTCGAGAAGTCGAAAGAATTACAATTCCCATTCCACCGAAAATTCTAGGAATTTGTTGATAGTTAGAATAGATTCGTAGACCAGGTCGGCTGATACGCTTGAAAATCTTTCTATATGTTCCTTTCCTATTTCTTCTATGTCGCAGGGTTGAAACCAAGAAAGATTTGTTGTTTTCCTGGTGTTTTCTAACGTTTTCAAGAAAACCCTCTCGTAGAAGTATTTTCACAATGCTTTCGGTGATCTTCGTGGATGCTATTCGAACCGTTCCTTTTTTATCCATGTCGGCATTTCTTAGAAATGTTAATATATCGGCAATAGCGTCCCTACTCATGTCGAACTAGAATTATTGGTGCCCCCTAATTTTGATATAATCAACATGTTCTGTTTTTTTTTTTTTGTGTGAATTTTTCATTATTTATTTACGAAATATTTAAAGTATATGCGTGAAACACAATCTACTAGTATTTATAATACTTCAGGAGCTAATGAGACTATTTTAGTAAAATTCAACTGTCTCAATTCTTGAGCAATTGCTCCAAAAACTCGAGTTCCTTTTGGATTTCCTTCTTTATTAATGACAACTGCTGCATTGTCATCATATCGTATTATGATACCGTCGTCGCGTCGGAGTTCTTTACGAGTACGTACAATTACAGCTCTGATCACTTCTGATTTTTCGAGAGACATATGGGGCACTGCCTCTTTGATTACAGCAACAATAACATCGCCGATATGAGCATATCGTTGATTACTAGCTCCTATGATTCGAATACACATCAATTCTTGAGCCCCGCTGTTGTCCGCTACATTCAAATGGGTCTGAGGTTGAATCATATCACTTTTTTGAATTGAATCTCTTCTTTCAATGCCAAGATCGAAGTAAAAAAGAAAGAAATATTGTCTGTCCAAAAATAGAAATAAAGAAATCTAAATCTGCGATTGTCTTTTTCATTACAAATATCTGGTTCCACATCCCTATCTCGCAATAATGAATTGCGTTCGTATAGGCATTTTGTATGCGGCTATTTCAATAGCTGCTCTGGCTACCGTTTCGGATACTCCACCCATCTCATAAAGTATTCGACCGGGTTTAACAACGGATACCCAGTATCGGGGGGCTCCTTTCCCTGAACCCATACGCGTTTCCATAGGTTTTACTGTCACGGGTTTGTCGGGAAATATACGTACCCATATTTTTCCACCCCGGCGCGCATATCGTGTCATTGCTCGTCTCCCTGCTTCTATTTGTCTAGATGTGATCCAAGCGGGTTCAAGTGCCTGAAGAGCATATTTCCCGAAACAGATATGATTGCCTCGATAAGATATTCCCTTCATTCTTCCTCTATGTTGTTTACGGAATCTGGTTCTTTTGGGGTTATAGTTGATGGTTGTTTCTCAATCCCATCTCTACTGCAGAACCGGACATGAGAGTTTCTTCTCATCCAGCTCCTCGCGAATAAAACGATTCAACAATATTACAGATACACGTGTATTTTTTGAAAAATACATTAAATCGTGGGATTTATTGATATTGAATCTGTTATGCAGGAATCTGTATATCTTATATACTTTATGTATACGGATATAGAAAGATTTCTATATTTCTATATCTAGATAGAAATAATAGCGCCTTTCTTTTTTTTTTTTTAACGAATCCTTGACCCTTACCGAATCGGCTAATAAATTGTAATTCAATAAGGGTTTCGCGGGCGAATATTTACTCTTTTCATATTTGCTTCATTTGTAGGGTTAACCCACTGCCTCTCATAATAAATCAACGGGTTCCCGGTTGGTTCCGCCATCCCGCCCAATGAATCATTGGGATTCCGTTTTCAATAGAATCTTCTGAAGTCACAGGTTCCGTCGTTCCCATAGCTTCTCCATTAATGGCTAGGCCTGAACTCTGCAATGGAGCTCCCCAATTCCAATTTGTTCCCAAGTCAATTTCCTCAGTCTCTATTGACTCGAAGCTCTTTATTATTTGTATTTTTTTCTATGAATTGTCTAATTATGGAAGAATCCGTATTGATGCTTTATCACATTGCCTTTTACTTTTATGAGTATGAGATGATTTATAATAGACCATACATATTGGAATTTTATACCGTTTGGGTTCTACTTCTCTCTTTCTCTCATCCTTCCATTTACCCACATCCCTCTATTTTCACTTCACAACCCATAATGAATGAGATTTTTCATTTATGAAATAAAGATTTCAGTTGCTACAACTATATGATTGACACATCATATAGTAACTGGTTCCTTGGATATCGATAATACGAAGCTATGAGCTGGTTATAGGTTCTATAGTTATTAGTTAGGGTCCAGTCCATTTTTTGGATTCCCAACCCTAAAGAAAAACCAACGAGTCACACACTAAGCATAGCAATTCTACCAAAAGTTTAATCGAATTTTTTATTCAACCCTATATAATTATAATTGAAAATTTTTCATTGAAAGTAAAAAAGAATAATTTGTCAGTTTTTGTTCTATCACTGGATAGAATGGCAAGGAAAGTCCCATCATTGCTCGTCTACAAATATCCAAATTTTGATTCCTAATATTCCATAGATAGTTCGAACTGTAGAGGAACAATGATCAATTTTAGCTCGAATGGTTTGTAGGGGGACCCTACCTTCTCTGATCCATTCGACGCGTGCAATTTCTTTTCCGCCAATACGCCCTGCTAGTTGCACTCGAATTCCTTTTGTATTTGCTTGTTTAGATAATTCAATAGCTTTTTTCATTGCCTTTCGAAAGGGAACTCTATTCTTTAATTGTAGAGCTATATATTCTGCAAGAAAATTAGGTTGTCTATAAGGTTTTGTAACTTTTCTGATAGCAATGTTAAGTTTCCAGTTCACAGAATTTAACCCTTTTTGTACATTGATCCTTAATTCTTTGATTTCTTGCGTTCGATTCTCTTTAAATAATTTTTTGGGGTTTCCAACATGGATGATGATCTTAATCAGATCAGTTTCTTTTTGAATTTCTATATGTGCAATTCCAACAAAAACCGAGGATATTTTCCTATTTTTTTGTACATACTTCTTGATACAATTCCGTATTTTTTCATCTTCCTGGAGACCCAGGGAATAACTTTTTGATTGTGCGAACCAAAGGGAGTGATGCTTTTGGTTTTCCCCAAGTCGTAAACCAAGTGGATTTATTTTTTGACCCATATTTTTGTTCTCTCTTCCTCCCTTTCTCTAAATATCTCTCTATTATAAGATCTTTCCATATATCTTTTGCTCCTAAATAGAGATCTTATCTGTTTTCTTTTTAGAGCTATCCCTCACTACAATAGTTATATGACAGGTGGGTCTTTTTATCGGATAACTATGTCCTCGAGCCTGAGGTTTGAGCCTTTTCATCATAGTACCCCCATTGACTTCGGCTTTACTAATGACTGAATCGGCTTCGTTGATACTTTTATTGTGACTAGCATTTGCTGCTGCAGAATAAACCAATTTAAAAATGGGATAAGATGCTCGATAAGGCATGAGTTCGAGTAACATAAGTGTTTCTTCGTAAGAACGCCCGCGGATCTGATCAACGACTCTTCGTGCTTTGTGAGCAGACATACATCTATTTTGAGCTACAGCTTTTGCTTGTGTAATTTTCGTCTTCGCCTTTCGCAAAGACCTCTTCCACTTTCCCCGCTTTGACATTAAGGTTCACCTCTCACCAATGAATGATGAGCGCTTACTTCACTTTATTACGGCGAGATTTATTATCCTTTTTCGGGTGTCCGTTGAAAGTCAGAGTAGGCGCGAATTCCCCCAATTTGTGACCGACCATACTACCTGTTATATAAATAGGTAAATGTTCTTTTCCATTATGGATAGCAATTGTATGTCCGATCATTGTGGGTATAATGGTAGATGCCCGGGACCAAGTTAATATTATCTTTTTTTTTTCCTTCATGTTTAATTTCTCAATTTTTCTCAATAAATGATTAGCTACAAAGGGATTTTTTTTAGGTAAGCGTGTCACAGTTGTGGATTCCTCCCTTTTTCTTTTGTAAAAACGAAGAAACCTATTCTATTGGATTTTCCATATTCATATTCCTATTTACGGCGACGAAGAATCAAACTATCACTATATTTATTCCTTTTCCTACTTCTTCTTCCAAGCGCAGGATAACCCCAAGGGGTTGTGGGTTTTTTTCTACCAATCGGGGCCCTCCCTTCACCACCCCCATGGGGATGGTCTACAGGGTTCATAACCACTCCTCTGACTACAGGACGCTTACCTAGCCAACACTTAGATCCGGCTCTACCCAAACTTTTCTGGTTCGCCCCAACATTGCCCACTTGTCCGACTGTTGCTGAGCAGTTTTGGGATATCAAACGGACCTCCCCAGATGGTAATCTTAACGTGGCCGATTTACCCTCTTTTGCAATCAGTTTCGCTACAGCACCTGCTGCTCTAGCTAATTGTCCACCCTTTCCAAGTGTGATTTCTATGTTATGTATGGCCGTGCCTAAGGGCATATCGGTTGAAGTAGATTCTTCTTTTTGATCAATAAAAACCCCTTCCCAAACTGTACAAGCTTCTTCCAAAGCATACGGCTTTCTGGATGTCTATGATGATATCTAGACAGCTGGATCTTATATGAATCGTATCGTATGATGAAGTACCACATGAGTGGATATATGGGAATCCAAATCTGCCGAATCGCTCATGTTATGATCTTATACATCCTAGGTCTCCCCGTTCCGTCATCTGGCTTATGTTCTTCATGTAGCATTCAGACCGAATGACTCTATGAAATTACGTCGATACTTCCACATATTACGGGTAACGTAGGAGACATCTCTATTTTTCCCCGGGGGATCTTTGGAATGACCACTCCTTAGCTTTCAATTCGCCTCTGACCATCAAATGAAATGTGAATAACCCGTCCTCCTCTCTTTGAAACAAGGGGTGCTTCCGGTTCTGTCCGTGCTTCAAACAATTTTGTCTTCTCCATATTACCATATCTCTAGAGTCAATAATTTTATATGAGGAACTACTGAACTCAATCACTTGCTGCCGTTACTCTTCAGTTTTCTGTTGAGGTCTATCCCGTAGAGGTACTCAAATTGGATCAGTGATCGATTTCTAGGTTTCGTCGTAAACCTAATTGGTTACTTCCAATTACGTAAATCAATAGTTCAAACCGCACTCAAAGGTAGGGCATTTCCCATTGATATAGGAACTTCTGTACCAGAAACAATGGTATCTCCAATTATAGCCCCTCTGGGATGTAAAATATATCTCTTCTCACCATCCCCATAGTGTATGAGACAAATGTATGCGTTTCGATTAGGGTCGTATTCTATGGTTACGATTCTACCAGATATGTCTTTTTCATTCCGTCGAAAATCGATTTTACGGTATAGACGCTTATGACCTCCCCCTCTATGCCCTGCGGTAATGATTCCTCTGGCATTACGGCCTTTACCACAATGATGCTGTCCATAGATCAAATTCTTTCGTGGATTGGATTTCACTTGACTGTCTACGGCTCCATTGCGTGTGCTCGGGGTAGAAGTTTTGTATAAATGTATCGCCGTGTTATTAAGTATTTTGATTTAAGTTCTTTTCTGTATAAGAGTTAGAATAGAATAACCCGGTTGAAGCGTAATGATCATACGTCTGTAATGCATTGTATGTCCCATAATAGGTCCCCTTCCCCTTCTTCTACCCTTTCCCGGGAGTCGATGACTATTCATAGCTATTACCTTGACACCAAAGAAGAGTTCGACCCAATGCTTTATTTCTGTCCTAGTTGATCCTGATTCGACATTAGAAGTATATTGATTGTTCTCCAATAACCGAATACTTTTTTCTGTAAAGACTTCATATTTGATTCCATCCATAAATCCATTTTCTTCCCTATAAGTTCCAGTATCGATAAGAATTCTAGTTCTTACTCTTCATATGTTATAGTATGAATATACCATACCAATTCGTTATGTATGGATGGTGAGATTCCATTGATACAGAGCCAATTCCAATAGACTTATTGAACGTTCCCGTTGGCGTGCATCCAGCAGGAATCGAACCTGCGGATTTGCCAATTATGAGTTGGGCGCTTTAACCATTCAGCCATGGATGCTTAACAGGGATTATCGTAAATAACCAAATTTCAATTAAAATCAAATCTTTAGGAGAAGTCAAATCCATGAAAGGACATCAATTCCAATCCTGGATCTTCGACTTGAGAGAGATATTGAGAGAGATCAAGAATTCTCAGGATGCTTAACAGGAATTATCGTAAATAAACAAATTCTCAGGATGCTTAACAGGAATTATCATAAATAAACAAATTCTCAGGATGCTTAACAGGAATTATCATAAATAAACAAATTCCAATTGACATCCAATCTTTAGTGAAATAAAATCCATGAAAGGACATCAATTCCAATCGAAATCAAATTTATAGGAGGAATAAATCTAAAATTTATAGGAGGAATAAATCTAAAATTTATAGGAGGAATAAATCTAAAATTTATAGGAGGAATAAATCTAAAATTTATAGGAGGAATAAATCTATGAGAAAAAAAAATTTAAGGGGGATCGAATCGATGAAAAAACGAGTACTTCAATTCGAATTATGGATCCTCGAATTGAAAGAGATATTGAGAGAGATCAAGAATAAGAATTCCCACTATCTCTTTGATCCATGGACCAATTTTGATTCAGTGGGACCTTTCGCTGGCATTTTTTTCGACCAAGAACGTTTTCTGAAACTCTTTGACTTCCGAATTTGGCGGATCCTACTTTCGCACAATTCGCAGGGTTCAACAAGCAATCGATATTTCACGATCAAAGGTGTAGTACTGCTTGTAATAGCGGTCCTTATATATCGTATGAACAACCGAAATATGGCCGAAAGAAAAAATCTCTATTTGATGGGGCTTCTTCCTATACCTATGAATTCCATAGGACCCAGAAATGATACATTGGAAGAATCTTTTTGGTCTTCCAATATCAATAGGTTGATTGTTTCGCTCCTGTATCTTCCAAAAGGGAAAAAGATCTCTGAGAGTTGTTTCATGGATCCGAAAGAGAGTACTTGGGTTCTTCCAATAACTAAAAAGTGTAGAATGCCTGAATCTAACTGGGGTTCGCGGTGGTGGAGGAACCGGATCGGAAAAAAGAGGGATTCTAGTTGTAAGATATCTAATGAAACCGTAGCTGGAATTGAGATCTCATTCAAAGAGAAAGATATCAAATATCTGGAGTTTCTTTTTGTATCCTATACGGATGATCCGATCCGCAAGGACCTTGATTGGGAATTCTTTGATCGTCTTTCTCCGAGGAAGAAGCGAAACATAATCAACTTGAATTCGGGGCAGCTATTCGAAATCTTAGTGAAACACTTGATTTGTTATCTCATGTCTGCTTTTTGGGAAAAAAGACCAATTGAAGTGGAGGGTTTCTTCAAACAACAAGGAGCCGAGGCAATTATTCAATCAAACGATATTGAGCATGTTTCCCATCTCTTCGCGAGAAACAAGTGGGGTATTTCTTTGCAAAATTGTGCTCAATTTCATATGTGGCAATTCCGCCAAGATCTCTTCGTTAGTTGGGGGAAGAATCAGCACGAATCGGATTTTTTGAGGAATGTATCGAGAGAGAATTGGATTTGGTTAGACAATGTGTGGTTGGTAAACAAGGATCGGTTTTTTAGCAGGGTACGGAATGTATCGTCAAATATTCAATATGGTTCTAAAAAATCTATTTTCGTTCAAGTAACGGATTCTAGCCAATCGGAAGGATCTTCTGATCAATCCAGAGATCCTTTCGATTCCATTAGTAATGAGGATTCGGGATATCACACATTGATCAATCAAACAGAGATTCAGCAACTAAAAGAAAGATCGATTCTTTGGGATCCTTCCTTTCTTCAAACGGAACGAACAGAGATAGAATCAGATCGATTCCCGAAATGCCTTTCTGGATATTCCTCAATGTCCCGGCTATTCGCGGAACGCGAGGAGCAGATGAATAATCATCTGCTTCCGGGAGAAATCGAAGAATTTCTTGGGAATCCTACAAGACCAATTCGTTCTTTTTTCTCTGACAGATGGTCAGAACTTCGTCTGGGTTCGAATCCTACTGAGAGGTCCACTAGAGATCAGAAATTCTTGAAGAAAGAACAAGGTGTTTCTTTTGTCCGATCCAGGGGATCGGTAAATAGAGAAATGGTTGATATATTCAAGAGAATTAGGTATTTACAAAATACCGTCTCAATTTATCCTATTTCACCAGATCCGAGATGTGATATGGTTCCGAAGGATGAACCGGATATGGACAGTTCCAATAAGATTTCATTCTTGAACAAAAATCCATTTTTGGATTTATTTCATCTATTCCATGACCGGAACAAAGGGGGATACGCGTTACACCGCGATTTTGAATCAGAAGAGAGATTTCAAGAAATGGCAGATCTATTCACTCTATCAATAACCGAGCCGGATCTGGTGTATCATAAGGGATTTGCCCTTTCTATTGATTCCTACGGATTGGATCAAAAAAAATTCTTGAATGAGGTATTCAACTCCAGGGATGAATCGAAAAAGAAATCTTTATGGGTTCTAGCTCCTATTTTTGATGAAGAGAATGAATCTTTTTATCGAAGGATCAGAAAAAAATCGGTCCGGATCTCACGCGGGAATAATTTGAAAGATCCAAAACCAAAAAGAGTGGTATTTGCTAGCAACAACATAATGGAGGCAGTCAATCAATATAGATTGATCCGAAATCTGATTCAAATCCAATATAGCACCTATGGGTACATAAGAAATGTATCGAATCGATTCTTTTTAATGATTTTAATGAATAGATCCGATCGCAACTTCGAATATGGAATTCAAAGGGATCAAATCAGAAATGATACTCTGAATTATCTAACTATAATAAAATATACGATCAACCAACATTTATCGAATTTGAAAAAAAATCAGAAGAAATGGCTCGATCCTCTTATTTTTCGAACCGATAGATCCATGAATCGGGATCCTAGTGCATATAGAAACAAATGGTCCGGTGGGAGCAAGAATTTCCAGGAACATTTGGAACATTTCGTTTCTGAACAGAAGCACCGTTTTCAAGTAGTGTTCGATCGATTGCGTATTAATCAATTTCATCAATATTCGATTGATTGGTCCGAGGTTATCGACAAACAAGATTTGCCCAAGTCATTTCGTTTCCTTTTGTCCAAGGCACTTCATTTCTTTTTGTCCAAGATACTTCGTTTCTTTTTGTCCAAGCCACTTCCTTTTTTCTTTGTGAGTATCGGGGATACCCCCATTCATAGGTCCGAGATCCACATCTATGAATTGAAGGGTCCGAATGATCAACTCTGCAATCAGTTGTTAGAATCAATAGGTGTTCAAATCGTTCATTTGAATAAGTTGAAACCCTTCTTATTGGATGATCATGAGACTTCCCAAAGATCGAAATTCTTGATCAATGGAGGAACAATATCACCACTTTTGTTCAATAAGATACCAAAGTGGGTGATTGACTCATTCCATACTAGAAATAATCGCAGGAAATCCTTTGATAACACTGATTCCTATTTCTCAATGATATCCCGCGATCGAGACAATTGGCTGAATCCCGTGAAACCATTTTATAGAAGTTCATTGATATCTTCTTTTTATAAAGCAAATCGACTTCGATTCTTGAATAATCCACATCACTTCTGGTTCTATTGTAACAAAAGATTCCCTTTTTATGTGGAAAGAACTCGTATCAATAATTATGATCTTACATATGGACAATTCCTCAATATCTTGTTCATTCGCAAGAAAATATTTTCTTTGTGCGTCGGTAAAAAAAAACATGTTTTTTTGGAGAGAGAGACTTTTTCTCCAATCGAGTCACAAGTATCTGACATATTCATACCTGACGATTTTCCGCAAAGTGGGGGCGAAACGTATAACTTGTACAAATCTTTTCATTTTCCAATTCGATCCGACTCATTCGCTCGTAGAGCTATTTACTCGATCGCAGACATTTCTGGAACACCTCTAACGGAGGAACAAATAGTCAATTTTGAAAGAACTTATTGTCAGCCTCTTTCAGATATGAATCTATCTGATTCAGCAGAAGGAAAAAACTTGCATCAGTATCTCAGTTTCAATCCAAACATGGGTTTGATTCACACTCCATGTTCTGAGAAAGATTTACCATCAGGAAAGAAGAAAAGACGGAGTCTTTGTCGAAAGAAATGCGTTGAGAAAGAGCGGATGTATAGAACCTTTCAACGAGATAGTGCTTTTTTAAATCTCTCAAAAAAATGGAATCTGTTCCAAACATATATGCCATGGTTCTTTACTTCGACAGGGTTCAAATATCTAAAATTCACCCTTTTAGATACTTTTTCAGGTCCATTGCCGATAATACCAATAAGTCAAAATTATGTATCCACTTTTCATGATATTATGCGGAAAAAATGTCGGTTGATTCTTCCACGATGGAATCGGATAAGGAAGATTTCGAGGAAGTGTTTACAGAATCTTCTTCTGTCCGAAGAAATGATTCATCGAAATCATGAGTCACTCGTTCCATTGATATGGACACATCTGAGATTACCAAATGCTCAGGAGTTCTTCTATTCAATCTTTTTCCTTCTTCTTGTTGCTGGATATCTCGTTTGTACACATCTTCTCTTTGTTTCCCGAGCCTCTAGTGAGTTACAGACAGAGTTAGAAAGGATCAAACCTTTTATGATTCTATCATACGGGATTGAGTTGCGAAACCTTCTGGGTGAGTATCCTACATATGAATATGAATATAAACTGAATTTTTTCTGCTTAAAGACTCTCTTTCTACTTGCTCTGGAACAATTAGTAGATTTTCTGCGAGAAATACTGGTTTATGTTTCTGGCGGCAACATGCTATCGGGTGGTGGTCCCGCTTATGGGGTCAAATTCATACGTCCTAGGAAGAACTATTTTCTTAGCTATCTCATCAGTATTCTACCAAATCCCACCGATCGAATCACTTTTTCGAGAAATACGAGCCATCTAAGTCGTACAAGTAAAGAGATCCATTCATTGATAATAAAAATAAAAAAGAACAAGAACGGTGATTTTTTTTCTGAGCAAATAGAATCTTGGTCACTCGTGAACGTTGATTGGATTGATGATAAAACAGAATCCTGGTTGTTTGAGAACAGTGAATGGATTGATGCTGATGAGGAAGAAGAACAATTCTTGGCTCATTTCTTCACCTTAACGACAAAAAAAAGGATAGATCAAATTCTATTGAGTCTGACTCATACTCATAGTGATCATTTATCAAAAAACGACTATGGTTATCAAATGACTGAACAACCGGGATCAATTTACTTACGATGCTTGGTTGACATTCATAAAAAGTATCTAATGAATTATGAGTTCAATAGATCCTGTTTAGCAGAAAAACGGATCTTCCTTGCTCATTATCAGATACTCGCTTATTTACAAACCTCGTGTGGGACTCATAGTTCTCATTTCATATCTCATCCTCACGCAAGACCAATACTCTTTTCGTTTCGCTCAGTCCTATCCCCTTCTAGGAATATTTTAGTGATAGGTTCTAAAGGACTTGGACGATCCTGTTTGGTCAAATACCTAGCGAAAAACTCCTATTTTCCTTTCATTATGTTATTTATGGACGAGTTTCGGGATGCCGAGCCTGACAACTTTATGACTGACGATGATGAGATGTATGAGTTTGAGGACGGCTTTCTTGATCTTTTTGATAATGATGGTTTTGATGATGACGATTTTGATGATGACGATTTTTATGATATTGGCGATATCGGTGCTGACTTTGATTTTGATATGGGGCTGTGGGTAACTATGATGGAAGTGCCACCTATATATAAAGCGGCGACAGCAGAAAAGAATGACCCGTTTGATGCCACCTTTCAATTACAATTAATTCGATTAGAATTCGCAAAAGCAATGTCCCATTGCATAATATGGATTCCAAACATTCATGATATGTCTGTGGAGGAGTCGAATTACTTATCCCTCGGTCTATTAGAGAACTATATCTACGGAGATTGTGAAAGAGGTTCCACTAGAAATTTTCTTGTTATTGCTTCGACTCATATTCCCAAAAAAATGGATCCCCGTCTAATAGCTACGAATAAATTCAATACATGCATTAAGATGCGAAAGCCTCTTCTTTCACAACGGCGAAAGAACTTTTTCATTCTTTCCCATACTAAGGGATTTCACTTGGAAAAGAAAACGTTCCATACTAACGGATTCGGGTCCATAACCATAGATCCCTGTGCACGAGATCTTGTAGCACTTACCAATGAGGCCCAATTAATTAGTCTTTCACAGAAGAAATCAATTATAGACACTAATACAATTAGACTCGCTCTTCATAGACCAATTTGGGAGCATCGATACCGGGTAAGACCGGCTGGGAGTCATGGGGCCGTTTTCTATCAGATAGGAAGGGCTGTTGCACATAATGTACTTCTAGGTTATTGCTTAAGTAATTACCCCATAGATCCTATATCTATCTTTCTAGTTAGAGACTTCCTTGTGGCGGGGGATTCTTATTTGTACAAATGGTACTTCGAACTTGAAATGAGCATGAAGAGATTAACGATACTTCTTTATCTTTTGAGTTTTTCTGCCGGATCGGTCGCTCAAGATACTTGGTCTACACTCAAACCCCGTGATCGAAGGCGCGTCGCTTTATTTAAATTCGGTCGGGAGGATTCTGCTCTAGTTAATGGCCTATTAGAACTAGAAGTCGCTCTGGTGGGATCCTCACGGACAGAAAAAGATTGCAGTCAGTTTGATAATGATCGAGTGACATTGCTTCTTCGGTCCGAACCAAGGAATCCGTTAGATATGATGCAAAATGGATCTTGTTGTATCGTTGATCGGAAATTTCTCGATGAAAAAGAAGGCGAATCGGGGTTTGAAGAAAAAGGCGGATCGGAGTTTGAATTTGAAGAAGATGACGGCCCGAGGTTTGTAGACAGGGAAGGAGGAAGATCCCTCCTCCTGAATCTGAATAGGGCAGAGGCGCGTTTATTCCATAACATAATTGGGTCTCCTAGAATATGGCGCCCTGGTTTCAATCTATTTGATTTTTTCGAAAGGACCGATGAATTGGAATTTCCCTATTGGGCCAAGTCATTTTTGGACAGGTGGCCTCGTGAAGCGGAGCCTGAACTGGATTATTTTGAGCTCTTCCAAACGATGCTGGCCCGTGCACGAGAGGAATATTCCGAAGAACAAGATGAGGATGAGGGGGATGAGGGAGATGAGGAAGCGCTCCTTTTCTTTTGGGAGAGAATCGCGCGGTACTGGGTACGAAATAGATTTTTCAGAGAAAAAGGCTTTTTTCGAATAAGCCAATTCATTTGGAACCCTCCAGAGCCATCCGTTTTCATATTCCGAGATCCGGTCCTTAAGGTCTTACGTCGAAAACTCTTTGCAGATGAAGAGACGTTCGATTCAGATTCAGAGCCAGAGTCAGAGTCAGAGTCAGAGTCAGAGCCAGAGTCAGAGCCAGAGTCAGAGCCAGAGTCAGAGTCAGAGTCAAAGTCAGAGTCAGAGTCAAAGTCAGAGTCAGATTCAGAGTCAGAGTCAAAGCCAGAGCCAGAGCCCGAGC